ATCCATAATTAATCCTATGGATCCTTAGGATTAGTGGATCATTTTCTATCTCGTAGTTTCAGGCCTTAGATTAAGCTAAGGGAAGGGCTCCCTCTATCCAATCTACTCATCCTGTATATTGTCTTTTTCGTTCCATGTTGCAATATAAACTTATTATTTGATTATACGATACAAGGTTATACGAGAACGAATTCCTTATTTATAAACTATTTTCGATGAGAATTTGTATTTTAATTGAAAAAAAAAGAGAATCATTTCTTTCAATACTCACTTATTATTAGTTAACAATCCTAATCCTCATATGCTTAATTCTGATAGGAAATAAAATAGTAAAATAATTATTCATCGAATGACTATTCATCTATTGTATTTTCATCAAATAGGGGGCAGGAAGATTCTATGGAAAAATGGTGGTTCAATTCGATGTTGTCTAACGAGAAGTTAAAGTTAGAACATAGGTATGGTTTAAGTAAATCAATGGAAAGTCTTGATGCTATTGGCCATACCAGTGGAAGTGATGAACCCCTTCTAAATGATACGGAGAAAAATTGGAGTGATAGTGTTAGTTATAGTTTCAGTAATGTTGATTATTTATTTGGTATCAGGGATATTTGGAGTTTGATCTCTGATGACACTTTTTTAGTTAGGGATAGTAATGGTGACAGTTATTCCGTATATTTTGATATTGAAAATCATAGTTTTGAGATTGACAATTATAGTTCTTTTCTGAGTGAATTAGAAGGTTTTTTTTCTAGTTTTTTGAATAGGGGGTCTAAGAGAAACAATCACTACTATTATCATTACATGTATGATACTCAATCTAGTTGGACTAATCACATTAATAGTTGCATTAATAGTTATCTTCGTTTTGAAGTCAGTATTAATAGTTCCATTTCAGGTGGTACTGACAATTACAGTGACAGTTACATTTATAGTTTCATTTGTACTGAAAATGTAAGTGGTAGTGAAAGTGGAAGTTTTAGTATAAGAACTCGTAATAATGGCAGTGATTTCAATATAAGAAGAAGATCTAATGATTTCGATATAAATAAAAAATACAGACATTTATGGGTTCAATGCGAAAATTGTTATGTATTAAATTATAAAAAACTTCTTAGGTCAAAAATGAATATTTGTGAACAGTGTGGATATCATTTGAAAATGAGTAGTTCAGATAGAATCGAACTTTCGATTGATTCGGGCACTTGGGATCCTATGGATGAAGATATGGTTTCTATGGACCCCATTCAATTTCATTCAGAAGAGGAACCTTATAAAGATCGTATCGATTCTTATCAAAGAAAGACAGGTTTAACTGAAGCTGTTCAAACAGGCATAGGTCAACTAAACGGTATTCCCGCAGCAATTGGGGTTATGGATTTTCAGTTCATGGGAGGTAGTATGGGATCTGTAGTAGGTGAGAAAATCACTCGTTTGATTGAGTATGCTACTAATCGATCTCTACCTGTCATTATTGTGTGTGCTTCTGGAGGAGCACGCATGCAAGAAGGAAGTTTGAGCTTGATGCAAATGGCTAAAATATCTTCTGCTTCATATGATTACCAATCCACTAAAAAGTTATTCTATGTACCAGTCCTTACATCTCCTACAACCGGTGGAGTAACAGCCAGTTTTGGTATGTTGGGAGATATCATTATTGCTGAACCTAATGCGTACATTGCATTTGCGGGTAAAAGAGTAATTGAACAAACATTGAATAAGACAGTACCCGATGGTTCACAAGCGGCTGAGTATTTATTCCATAAAGGCTTATTTGACCCAATCGTACCACGTAATCCTTTAAAAGGTGTTCTAAGTGAGTTATTTCAGCTCCATGGTTTCTTTCCCTTGAATCAAAATTCAAAAAATTAAAGTATAGCACTAGATTCAGTTATTTTGTTTGTAGCGAACAAGTATTTAGTTCATCATAATAAAAAAAACTAAGAAAAATGTTCTTTGGTGATATAAGTTACACTTTCTAGTAAGAGTCAGAAGTTTCGGATAATTTTTTTTCTTCCGGATCCAGATCCATTTTTTATCTTACCCCTATTCATGATTAGGTATTATGAACCTCTATCAACAGGATAAAATAAAAAAGTGAATTTATCTTTCCGAGGAATTCTAATTTTGGGAAAAAAAAAAGAATTTTATCTGGCTATCTTACGCATTAATTAAGATAGACAATAATGAAAAAAAATATCAAAATAAAAAGAAATATCAAATATGGAAATGAAATAAAATAATTTCTACATCTATCGCATTTTTACTATGAATCCCTGTTTGTTGGATCCTATTATTTAGAGTCGCGAATTCATAATGAACTTCATTTTCATAAGAAAACTCCTTTAAAATAAAAAACTCCTTATTAGATTAGAAAGAAAGATAGAAAGAACATAAGGATGGGAGAAGAAGAATAATAAAATTTGTAAAAGAAGATTACCCTATTTATATTCGTGTAGAAAGATGAATAGGTACACTTAATTTAGTTCTACATTTTTGCACTTATTATCTATCCTTTTTTTTCTTTAAATTTAATATTTTAATATTATTTTTATATTTTAAATTTCTATTTTAATATAAATATATTATTTAGAAATTATATATTTATATATACTTAATTGTTTATATATACTTAGTAGTATAATATTATATAAAATACAATAGTCAATATTACCTAATATTACTTATAATAGATATACTTATCATATCATAAGATATCTTTCTAATAGATACAAATATATAGATACAAATATTAAATCGAGGCACCCATTCTATGACAGATCTCAACTTACCCTCTATTTTTGTGCCTTTAGTGGGCCTAGTATTTCCGGCAATTGCAATGGCTTCTTTATCTCTTCATGTCCAAAAAAATAAGATTGTCTAGATCCAATGGGACCAAATCCTATCAATTTATTTCAACACTGTATCATAATACAGATATTTTTTTAGTGCAATATGGTACGATATGTGGCTCTTTCCACACACAAATGAAAGAACTGTTATGTATGCGGATACATGCTATCTGCATAAATGCATATATATATATATATATAGCTGGTTAAAAATGGATCAGTAAATATTTTTAATAGAAAGTCAATGTATCTAACCAATTACTCCACATCAGAATAGTGCTAGTTGATGAAAGTTACTTCGGGATCAAGAAAGGTAAAGTCAAATTTGGGTTATTCTCTCAATTCCAATCGAATGCAACTGGATCTAGTATAGTATGAATTGGCGATCAGAACATATATGGATAGAACTTATAAGGGGGTCTCGAAAAACAAGTAATTTTTGCTGGGCCTGTATCCTTTTTTTAGGTTCACTAGGATTCTTAGCGGTTGGAACTTCCAGTTATCTTGGTAGGAATCTGATATCCATATTTCCATCTCAGCAAATTATTTTTTTTCCACAAGGAATCGTGATGTCTTTTTATGGGATCGCAGGTCTGTTCGTTAGCTCCTATTTGTGGTGCACAATTTTGTGGAATGTAGGTAGTGGTTATGACCAATTCGATAGAAAAGAAGGAATTGTGTGCATTTTTCGTTGGGGATTTCCTGGAATAAATCGTCGCATCTTCCTTCGCTTCCTTATGAGAGATATCCAATCAATCAGAATTGAGGTTAAAGAGGGTCTTTATCCTCGTCGTGTCCTTTATATGGAAATCAGAGGTCAAGGGGCCATTCCCTTGACTCGTACTGATGAGAATTTTACTCCACGAGAAATTGAACAAAAAGCTGCCGAATTGGCCTATTTCTTGGGCGTACCAATTGAAGTATTTTGAAATGAATTGAACACAATAAAGAATAAATGTTTTCTCGGCATGGGGGAAGGAACTTGCTAATTCCTTTTTTAATACAATTGAAGTCTTTTTGGAATGTTCATTTGAACAAAACATGTTAGATTATTCTATTTCCTCCTTCCTTTGTCGTGGCGACTCCCATACAATAAACCAAAAAAGCAGGAGGGCGTATATGGAATAACTATAATAAACTATACTATAATAAAGAAAAAAATTAAGAAAAGAAGAAATTTTTGTATACCATTTGTATACCAAAAGTATTTCGTATGCGTATGGATCCCAACTCAATTCTTTTCTACTAGAAAATTTCTACTAGAAAAAAGGCTAATCTAAGGCTAATATAATAAGTAAGGATTCATCAAATATATCCGAAGATTTATTTCGTAATACGGAATTCATCTCATCTTTTTAGGCCCAAAATTTTGATGATACCTTTTTTCCTTGGTTGTGGCTAGGCGGTGAAACATTTCAAAATAATTAACTGAGGGGGTTTTCGTTTCTAAATCCGATTCGTTATTTTAAGTGGGTTTTCGAGTATTCATAGAAAGGAACAAATGAAGATGAAATTGCTTCGAATTTGCCCATTCGAATTTGCCCAATTGAGATATCTAGGAATAATATTGATTTTGCATTTTTATCCGAAAAGGGCGAACCCTTATCCCATTTCTATATTCCTTCTAGATCCAAGAACTAAACTCAATTTTGACACAAAAATTGGAATGAATAGACCCATAGGTTCAATACCTTGTTATAGAACTCGTGCTTCAGAGAAATATCATATAGAGTCAACGAATGAAGCAGGTTCATTAACGATTCAATTCACAGATAAAAAATGAAAAAAAAGAAAGCATTGTCTTCTTTCCCATATCTTGTATCTATAGTATTTTTGCCCTGGTGGGTCTCTCTCCCATTTAATAAATGTCTGGAACTTTGGGTTACAAATTGGTGGAATACCGGGCAATCCAAAACTCTCTTGAATATCATTCAAGAGAAAAACGTTCTAGAAAGATTCATAGAATTAGAAGAACTCTTTCTGTTGGACGAAATGATAAAGGAGTACCCGGAGACACATATACAAAAACTTCGTATAGGAATACACAAGGAAACGATACAATTGGTCAAAACACACAATGAATATCATCTCCATATCATTTTGCATTTCTCGACAAATATAATCTCTTTCGCTATTCTAAGTGGTTATTTTATTTTGGGTAATGAGGAACTTGTCATTCTTAATTCTTGGGTTCAGGAATTCCTCTATAACTTAAGTGACACAATAAAAGCTTTTTCGATTCTTTTAGTTACTGATTTATGGATTGGATTTCACTCGACTCATGGTTGGGAACTAATAATTGGTTCGTTCTACAACGATTTTGGATTGGCTCATAACGATCAAATTATATCTGGTCTTGTTTCCACCTTTCCAGTTATTCTAGATACAATTGTGAAATATTGGATTTTCCATTATTTAAATCGTGTATCTCCTTCGCTTGTAGTCATTTATCATTCAATGAATGAATGAAGAACTCATTTGATCTCCTGATATCAATCAAATAAATCAGAATCTTTCTTCCTTTATAAAGAAACCATTTTGAATCTTACTTAATTCTTTATATTTTATTTCTACCAGTTCAAGGTATTCGTCCTATATTACAGTACAACTATTCCAGTACAATGACAGACTCGTGCATAGGGAACTTTACTAGTTCCCTATCTAATTTATTGTAGAAATTCCGAGATCCATGATTGGACATGCAAAATAGAAATACTTTTTCTTGGGTAAAGGAACAGATGACTCGATCCATTTCTGTATCGATCATGATATATGTAATAACTCGAGCATCCATTTCAAATGCATATCCCATTTTTGCGCAGCAGGGTTATGAAAACCCACGAGAAGCAACTGGACGAATTGTATGTGCTAATTGCCATTTAGCTAATAAGCCCGTGGATATTGAAGTTCCGCAAGCTGTGCTTCCTGATACTGTATTTGAAGCAGTTGTTCAAATTCCTTATGATATGCAACTGAAACAAGTTCTTGCTAATGGTAAAAAAGGGGGTTTGAATGTGGGTGCTGTTCTTATTTTACCCGAGGGATTCGAATTAGCCCCCCCCGATCGTATTTCTCCTGAGTTGAAAGAAAAGATAGGAAATCTGTCTTTTCAGAGTTATCGTCCCAATAAAAAAAATATTCTTGTGATAGGTCCTGTTCCGGGTCAGAAATATAGTGAAATCGTCTTTCCCATTCTTTCCCCCGACCCTGCTACAAAGAAAGACGTTCACTTCTTAAAATATCCCATATATGTGGGTGGGAACAGAGGAAGGGGTCAGATTTATCCTGATGGTAGCAAGAGTAACAATACAGTCTATAATGCTACATCAGCAGGTATAGTAAGCAAAATAGTACGTAAAGAAAAGGGAGGATATGAAATAACCATAGTTGATGCATCGGATGGACGTCAAGTGGTTGATATTATACCTCCAGGACCAGAACTTCTTGTTTCAGAGGGTGAATCCATTAAGCTTGATCAACCATTAACAAGCAATCCCAATGTAGGAGGGTTTGGTCAGGGAGATGCAGAAATAGTGCTTCAAGATCCATTACGCGTCCAAGGCCTTTTGTTCTTCTTCGCATCTGTTATTTTGGCACAAGTTTTTTTGGTTCTTAAAAAGAAACAGTTTGAAAAAGTTCAATTGTACGAAATGAATTTTTAGGTCCAGAGATTCCTTAACATTTGGTAAAAAGTGCCGATTTTTTGTCCATCGATACAATTATGTATGATCAAAAAATTCTGTAAATCCTTTTGCTTGCTTTGTTTATACTCTTTTTGTTTTGCAGGACGCCTGGAATTCATTACTTGTATTCCTAGTAATAAACAATAGGCATACAAACAAATACAAAAGAAGAGAATACAAGGCAAGGATGATAAAAATGAAAGGAACAAATACTTTTAGGAAGGATTACTAGTCTTCCTAATCTTCTATTCGACGCAAGACGACACAAGAAAACGGGTGAAAATTCCTTTTTCTTGTGTCGTCTTGTATCAAAATAATAATTATTTTTTTCCTGTTCATCAAAGATTACTATTCCTTTCCTTCTTTTCCGGGTCTATCGGAACTCCTTTGTTTAGATTCATAAGAAGTAGTGGACAAACAAAGGAAAAAAAGGATTATGGGTGAATAAGTTATTGAGCAAATAGAATTTATTCACTTATTCAATATCTTCACTTATTCAATAATCTTCACTTATTCAATATAAGTTAAACTTCTAACTTAGAGAAATTATTCAAACAAAAAAGACTGTTCCGGTTGAAAGGCAGATTTGATTTTTACGAATATCCAAATCTTTATTTATTATATGATCAGATATATGATCAGAGTTTTTATTTTATTTTTAGAGTAGTTTTGATTAAGGTTCTATTAGTTTAGTCTAGAAATGATTTGCAGGATGTCTCATCCCTAGAAATCAATATAATTATTATATTGGATTATAGATAAAATTGATTGATTCGTTCTTTCTTCTTGCTTCCAGTTAATATTTTGGGGGAAGGGCAGGGACTATGAATCAACCACTAGATTCAATTGTTCACAAACATCATTAAGAAACAAAAGAATAGAGTGGTTTGAAACATCAGAGCAAAGGATCCTTTTTGTCATTTCTACAAAACAAATATAATATTTTGATTATGCTGACTGGATAA